GAACTAAACAATTTGTGTCTCACTTGATCATTAGTCACGGAGAGGTCAGAAATAGATCTCCGTTCAACAGAATGAACATTCATTTGATCTTGATCCTTGTGGAGCGAAAAAGGCACTATACTGGATCTGCACAGAGCTCCTGATAATATCCATAAATGACTTGTTTTGGGTAAGAGATGAACATTACCATATTTATATTCAGGTGCATGGTACACATCGGTACTCCAGTGCATTTCTCCCTCTGAGTCAGAATAAATATGTTTTCGAACTTTCTCTTTAACTTTATTAAAATTAAAATGAAAATTGAAAGTGGATGTTCCAGCGCGAATCTCAGCAATCACTTGTTCTGATTCTACATATTGATCATTTTGAACTAAAAGAAAACTTTTGGGTGGAATATTCACATTATGTAGAATATCGTGACTCTCAATAGTTACATACAGGTCTATATAACATAGAAAAGCAGGATGCCCATGACGTGTACGTGTGGGATGAACCAAATCCTCATTGAATTTGATTTTTCCCTTAAAAGGAGCTCGTACATGTTCTGCAGTACCACCTGTGAATACTCCACCGGTATGAAAGGTTCTTAATGTTAGTTGAGTCCCCGGTTCGCCGATTGATTGACCCGCAATAATACCTACTGCTTCTCCTAATTCGACCAGGTCGCCATGAGTGGGACTCTGACCATAACATAATCGACAGATCCAAGATATACTCCTGCAAAGAAAGGGGGTTCGAATATATATTGGTTGTGTTCGAAAGGTTATGAATCGAGTGACAAGTCCAACCCCAATATCTTTATTTTGAGCGGCAATGCAACGTAGGCCCATATATATATTGTATGCTAATACACGACCAATTAGTGTTTGGACCCAAATTCTTTCCGTCATCCCATTTCTAGGACTCACGGAAATGCCTCGGGTAGTGCCACAATCTGTTCTACGTACAACAATGTGTTGAACTACTTCAACAAGTCTACGCGTGAGGTATCCAGCATCTGATGTTCGTACAGCAGTATCCACAACTCCTTTGCGGGCTCCGTAGCAGGAAATGATATATTCCGTTAAAGAAAGTCCTTCGCGTAAATTGCTTTGAATCGGTAAATCAATCATTTGTCCTTGGGGATCCGACATTAATCCTCTCATACCTACTAATTGGTGTACCTGAGATGCATTTCCTCTAGCTCCCGAAAAGGACATTATATGGACTGAATTAGAAGGATCAGTCATCCTAAAATTAGGATGCATTTCTTGTCTCAAATATTCACTTGTAGCATACCATATCTCAATGGATTGGCGTAATTTTTCTACTGTGTGTACATTCCCATAATGATGGTGCTTTTCTAAAATGAAACTTTGTTGTTCAGCATCTTGGACTAGCCACCCCTTAGAAGGTACTGTTAAAAGATCATCAATTCCTAATGAAATGGATGTAGCAGTGGCTTGCTGGAAACCCAGAGTCTTTACTTGATCCAGGGTGTGCGATGTATATGCCATTCCGAAGTGATCTATTAATCTGCTAATAAGTCGTTTCATGGCAGACCCATCTATCGCTTTATTGTAAAAGAACAGATCAGCCCATTCTGCCATAAGTACTTCTCTATTCCGCTGAGTAGGATTCGCCAATGGGTTTGAGTCAGTGATTCGAAGACCTCCTTTACTGGATCTCGATTCATGTAGAAATTAAGGAATTATGTAATACCGCGGGAATTTTGATCTCTCCGGTTCAACTGGAATCATAATTCCTTAGCTTAGGTACCGTATGAGTAGGCCTGACAAAACCCCTGTATGGCTTCTTCTATTTCTCGAGAAAAAGAAATATGACCAACAGTGGTTCGGGTGTATATACAAAGGGTTTGTTTTTTTATACGTCTTACTATTAGATAGTGCCCATAAATTTCATGATAGGTACCCAAAGATTCATATTGAACTTCGACAGGAACTTCTCTTGAGGCAATGACACGTTGATCTAGTCGCCACCGAAGCCACAAAGGACTATCTAAATTGATTCGTTTCTGCTGATAAACTATAAGTACATCATAGGAACTACAAAAATAGGGCTCTTTCTCTTTCGTAGTATATTTATACTTATAATCATTAACTGTTTCATTTTGATAGTTTATGCGATTCCATGGATTATACCTATTTGCACAAATACCTCGACGATTCCCGATCGTTAATACATAGAGTCCAATAAGCATATCTTGGGTTGGTACCGAAATGGGATCTCCAATAGCCGGAGAAAAGAGATTCATATGAGAAAACATAAGTAAACGAGCCTCCGCTTGCGCTTCCAAAGATAAAGGTACATGAACAGCCATTTGATCCCCATCAAAGTCTGCATTGAATCCTTTACGAACTAATGGATGTAAACAAATAGCACGTCCACCCCCTAAAATGGGCTGGAACGCCTGTATGCCTAATCTATGCAGGGTGGGCGCTCTATTCAACAATACAGGATGCCCCTGCATAACTTCTTGAAGTATTTCCCATACAAT